TAAAAAGATCGATACATAAGATAAATACAAGAATAGATAAGACGAGACTCGCCCACCTCCCATATATTTAATCCCTTCCCCTATAAAGAAACTGGCAACGCCGACCCCATTTGTAATTCCATCAATTATATGTCTATCAAAAAACTGAATTAGTTCGGCTAACCTTCTTATACCCACAGTAAAAATCTTAGTATAAAAAATATCTATGTAACCGCGATTATATGACCAATTGTATATCAAATTTTTGACTTGGTCCAAGAGAATCCTCTTGGGTCCCTTCTTTACAAATGAATTGACTAAGTCCAAATTCTGAAGAGATGAATAAACGGATCCATATAAAATAGATGCTATAAATAATCCAAAAAGGGCTATACTTACCGAAAAAATTGCATTTTTCAAAAAATCATACCAATCCGAGGAATCATTCGAATTTGGATGGAAAAAATTTGTAGACGGAGTTAACCATTTCGATAATAGATCAAAATCTATTACTCCTTGATCAAAATTAATTCCGATTGATCCAACGAATAAAGTAAATAGCACCAATACAAGCAGAGGAAATAACATAGTATTGTCCGACTCGTGAGGATAGGTGTAAGTGTATTTATTTCTAAAGTAAGTACTAAAGTATCGTATTCTATTTTTTACATTATCATCGATTTGATATGTATCTTTTGAAAAAAAGGAGACCTTATTATTCTTATTCGTTGTTGATAAAGTTGATAAAAGTAAATTTCTATTGACTGCTTTAGGTACTTCTTTTCCCCATAAAGATATTGAATAGAAAGAACTGTTTTTAGTGGTACTGTAATTTTGAAAATGGATGCGTAAATGTCCATCAAAGGTAAGTAAATACATCCGAAACATATAAAATGCAGTTAATCCTGTTGTGAAGGAAGCGATTATTGCAAAAATTGGTGAATACAACCAACTATCATTAAGAATTTCATCTTTGGACCAAAAACAAGCAAGAGGTGGAATACCACAAAGAGAGAGCGTACCTAATAAAAAAGTAATTCTTGTAATTGGAACATATTTTGTTAAACCGCCCATAAGAACCATATTTTGACTTTTATCCGGCGAATATCCAACAATAGGTTCCATTGAATGAATAATAGATCCAGATCCCAAAAACAATAAAGCTTTCGAATAGGCATGAGTGATCAAATGGAATAAGGCGGCTCGATAAGAACCTATACCCAGAGCTAACATAATATAACCCAATTGAGACATTGTAGAATAAGCTAAACTTCTTTTAATGTCTCTTTGAGCAAGAGCCAAAGTAGCTCCTAATAGTACTGTTATTACGCCTATTAAAGAAATGAGATTCATTATGTAAGGTATAACTATGAAAAGAGGAAGAAGCCGAGCTACAAGAAAAATTCCCGCAGCTACCATAGTAGCAGCATGTATAAGAGCCGAAATGGGAGTGGGTCCTTCCATAGCATCAGGTAACCATATGTGAAGGGGGAATTGCGCAGATTTAGCAACTCCACCGACGAATAAAAAAGAAGCACACAGAGTAGCAAATAAAGAATCTACTCCATTATTATGAACCAAGTTATTAACTATTTCGAACAAATCCCGAAATTCTAAACTACCAGTTATCCAATAAAGTCCTAAAATTCCTAATAATAAACCAAAATCTCCTATACGATTGGTTACAAAAGCCTTTTGACAAGCACTTGCTGCAATCGGTCGTGTGAACCAAAAACCTATTAGTAAATACGAACACATTCCTACAAGTTCCCAAAAAATATAAATTTGTATCAAATTGGAACTAGTAACCAATCCCAACATAGAAGTATTGAAAAAACTCATATAAGCAAAAAATCTCAAATATCCTTGATCATGAGACATATAATTGTCACTATAAATAAGAACCATGATTCCAACAGTAGTAATTAATATTGACATAATAGAAGTAAGTGGATCGATCAAGTGTCCGAACTCTAAAGAAAAATCATTATTGACGGTCCAAGACCATAGATATTGATAGATAAAATTTCCATTTATTTGCTGAATAGACAGATTGGCCGAAAACACCATAGCTATACTTAGCATCAAAATACTCGGAAAAGACCACATACGACGAATATTTTTGGTTGCTGCGGGAATAAGCAGAAGTCCAAATCCTATTAACATTGTAACTGGAAATGGAAGAAAAGGTATTATCCATGCATATTTATATGTATGTTCCATAAAAAAAACAAATTTTCATTTTTTTTTCTTATAATTGTAATTGTTTCCGATTCACCAATTCTTATCGCTTTTGAAAGGAACAATAATAAAATCAACAAAAAAAGATATAAAAACCTCAAATATTTTTTGATTTTTAATTATTCTGACTTTTGTTAGATCTTAGATATTGGAAATATTCAAAAAGTTACACAATTGGTTGGTCAAATGATGTGACCAAACAGTTAGGTAAGAGTAATTACTTAGTTATTAACTTTATTAACTAAAGAAAGTATTTATTAAAATGGGAAATGTGAGATTTTGAATCATTCTACGACTATACTACTATTCCATTTTAGCAATATGTAACCATATCATATACTATAGTCTATAGTATAGTTAAGTAAAAACAATTATACCAAAACAGTAGAATATGGATCATAGTATGCATCAATAAATCGACTCAAAAAAGAAAGACCTAGTTATTCTAGTACATTTATTTGTAGTAATTACCTAATTTTTTGCGGAACTAATTGATTGGGTTCCAATCCAATAAGAAAGTTCTTATAATACTCCTTACTTCGTATAGAACTGAAATAAAAAATAATAAAAAATGGAAGTTCCTCTTCTTAGGTAACGGAATGTCTTGTTTAACATATTAACTACTGCCAGTTGTAGTTAAAGTTTGAACTTAAATTATAGACATGGCACTATGAGCTTATTCAATTCCAACTAATATAATAGTCATAAAAATTTCTTTTCGAATTTTACTTTTCTTTTTTCCATTTTTTCCCCAGTAGATTATATATGTATATGTGACATACGTGTATATTATATATTTTTATATAAATAATATATTTTTATTGTATGTTATGAAAGAAAAAACTATTATCGACGGAATTAAGTACAGAAAATGCCTAAAAAGAACGATTCATTTTGAGCAATACATGTCTTTCACATACAACAATAAAAATGAGTAACTCTTTTTTTTTGAATGGCAGTTCCAAAAAAACGTACTTCTATATCAAAAAAACGTATTCGTAGAAATATTTGGAAGAAAAAGGGAAATTTAGCTGCAATAAAAGCTTTTTCTTTAGCAAAGTCAGTTTCTACCGGAGATTCAAAAAGTTTTTTTGTGCAACAAACAACAGGTAAGAAAATCTTGGAATAATCTGAATTTTCATGGCTATAAGAACTTCTAATTTTAGAATATGAATAATTCCCATTAACTAGTGTATTGAAGATTAGTTAGAACTAGTGGCTATGATATGTAGAATAAGAATTCCTCTGTACGCCAGGTCTAGTTCTAAGTATTATTATTTTTTTCATTCTTGTTTTTATTTTATTAATTATTAGATTTAATATTTTCGTGAGATGGGTTTTTTCCTATGAATTTTCTTTTCACAATAGAAAAATAGAATGAACAAAGATTTTTCTATTGTGAAAAGAAAATTCAATTAAAATTGTGATGAAACTCTTTTTTTTTCATTTATCTTATCTGATTTCGCGGATTCAAAATAAATAAAATAAAGAAAAAAATAGAAAAAGGGGACAATTCTTACTCGACGGAAAACAAAACTTTCAAGTTTCAAGTGTTTCGGAATAACTTAGTATATAAATAGTACGTAAAAGTTGATTGTTAAAATGGAACTTATGACGATACGAACTAAGAATTTTTGATGAAAATTCAAAGATGAATTTTAAAGAGCTCTTATTCATCAGTTCTAATGTTTCTTAAACTATATTGAATCCTTGAATCTAGATCTAGACGATTCAACATGAATTGACTATTATTATTTCAAGTAAGCCGCTATGGTGAAATCGGTAGACACGCTGCTCTTAGGAAGCAGTGCTAGAGCATCTCGGTTCGAGTCCGAGTGGCGGCATACTCTAAAAGAGATACAATGGATCCTATAATGTATTTAATTCCCGATTTCAATTCTGTAATGGGACCCCTTTTATGTATGATATTTGTGACTTTAGAACATATATTAACTCATCTCTCTTTTTCGATCATTTCAATTGTGATTACGATTCATTTAATGACCCTATTAATCCACGAAATCAGGGGGTTACGTGATTCATCAGAAAAGGGAATGATAGCTACTTTTTTCTCTATAACAGGATTATTAGTTATTCGTTGGATTTCTTCAAGACATTTTCCATTAAGTAATTTATACGAGTCATTAATCTTCCTTTCGTGGAGTTTTTCCATTATTCATATGATTTCCAAGATATGGAATCATAAAAATGATTTCAGCGCAATAACCGCCCCAAGTGCTATTTTTACCCAAGGTTTCGCCACATCGGGTCTTTCAAGTGAAATGCATCAATCGTCAATATTAGTACCTGCTCTACAATCTCAGTGGTTAATGATGCACGTAAGTATGATGTTATTGAGTTATGCAGCTCTTTTATGTGGGTCGTTATTATCAGTTGCTTTTCTAGTCATTACATTTCGAAAAAACATCGATATTTTTTGTAAAAACAAAATTTTCTTAATTAAGTCATTTTTCTTTGGCAAGATCGAATACGGGAACGAAAAAAAAAGTGTTTTTAATAAACACACTTCTCTTCTTTCATTCCGAAATTATTACAAATATCAATTAACTCAAGGTTTGGATTATTGGGGTTATCGTGTCATTAGTTTAGGATTTACCTTTTTAACCATAGGTATTCTTTCTGGAGCAGTATGGGCTAACGAAGCGTGGGGATCTTATTGGAATTGGGACCCCAAAGAAACTTGGGCATTTATTACTTGGATCATATTCGCGATTTATTCACATACTAGAACAAATCAAAGTTTGCAAGGTACAAATTCGGCACTTGTAGCTTCTATAGGATTTCTTATAATTTGGATATGCTATTTTGGGATCAATCTATTAGGAATAGGTCTACATAGTTATGGTTCATTCACATTAACATCTAATTGAATAAAGGAATACATAAGAACATCGATAACGAAAATTTGTGCGAGTTTTTGAGAACCCTTTGAATATGATTCCTTGTGATTCAAATGATTCAAAGGGTTCTCAAAAACTCGGAATACATCTTATTACAATTCTAATTCACTTTTTTTTTTGCGTTGTACATCAAATGATTTCAAAAATATGAAAAAAAAAAAGATTCTAAGACTTTGCTTTCTGTCTCATTAATGAAAACTATCTATGAAAATAATTAGATAGGATAACTTGTACCTTGTCAACTGACAGCGAGAGAACGAAATCGGGATAAATACCAATCCCTATTACGGGTAAAAAGATACAGATCGAAACAAATAGTTCTCGCGGTCCAGAATCCACAAAATTGGAGTTTAGAACATTGAATAGTTTGTATCCGTAGAACATCTGACGTAACATAGATAATAAATAAATAGGAGTTAATATCATTCCAATTGCCATTACAAAGATAATTAGCATTTTGGACATTAAAAGATATTTTGGGCTCGTAATCATTCCCAAAAATACTACTAATTCCGCAACAAAACCACTCATTCCTGGCAATGCAAGAGAAGCCATCGAGAAACTACTAAACATGGTAAATATTTTTGGCATTGGGATGGATATCCCCCCCATTTCGTCGAGATAAACAAGACGTGTTCTATCACAACTCGTTCCTACCAAGAAAAAAAGTGCAGCACCAATCAATCCATGAGAGAGTATTTGTAAAATGGCCCCGTTCAGTCCCATGTCAGTTATAGAACCAATTCCTATAATTATGAAACCCATGTGAGATACGGAAGAATAGGCTATTCTCTTTTTTAAATTGCGTTGACCAAGAGAGGTTGAAGCTGCATAGATTATTTGTATTGTCCCTACTATCACCAACCAGGGAGAAAATATAGAATGGGCGTGCGGTAATAATTCCATATTGATCCGAATCAATCCATATGCTCCCATTTTTAATAAGATTCCGGCTAGAAGCATACATGTACTGTAATGCGCTTCTCCATGAGTATCTGGTAGCCATGTATGTAGGGGTATAATCGGCGATTTGACAGCATAAGCAATAAGGAAGCCAAAATAGAATATTATTTCTAATGTCACAGGATATGACTGATTAGCTAATCTTTCAAAATCCAATGTCGGTTCGTTGGAACCATATAAACCCATACCTAGAACTCCTATTAAGAGAAAAATGGAACCTCCCGCTGTGTACAAAATAAACTTTGTAGCCGAGTACAAACGTTTCTTTCCTCCCCACATGGATAAAAGTAAGTAAACAGGAATTAATTCTAACTCCCACATGATGAAAAAAAGTAAAAGGTCTCGAGAAGAAAATAATCCTATTTGACCACTGTACATTGCTAACATCAGGAAATAGAACAATCGCGAATTTCGAGTAACAGGCCAAGCTGCTAAAGTCGCTAAAGTAGTGAGAAATCCTGTCAGTAAAATAGGTCCTATGGAAAGTCCGTCGATTCCCAGTCTCCAGTGAAAATCAAAAATATTTATCCATTTAAAGTCCTCCTCCAGTTGAATTAATGGATCGTCCAATTGGAAATGATAACAGAACACATAGGTTGTTAGAAGGAGCTCTAATAAACATATACATATAGTATACCACCGAAATACCTTATTCCCCTTATGAGGGAGAAAAAAAATGGAAGAACCCGCGAATATCGGCAAAACTACAAGTATTGTTAACCAAGGGAAATAACTCGTGATAAAGACAAGATGCGTTTTGACCAAAAAACCCGTGCTCGAAATAATATATTTTCTCGAGTACGGGTTTTTCTCGGTAAAAAGGAATCAAATGATTCAAGTGGAGTTTTTTATATTATAACGTATCAATAAGATAGACCCATGCTGCGAGTTGTTTCATGCCATAAATAAACACGAACACTCAAAAAATCTGTTGGACAAGCGGATTCACATCTCTTACAACCTACACAGTCCTCGGTTCTTGGCGCGGAAGCAATTTGCTTAGCTTTACATCCGTCCCAAGGTATCATTTCCAATACATCTGTGGGGCAGGCTCGTACACATTGAGTACACCCTATACATGTATCATAAATTTTTACTGAATGTGACATTGGGTCTATAAATTCCAGTTTTGAACATAAAAAATTTTCGATCTGGTAAAGTAAAATCGGTAATAAACGAATTATATATTTATATTGTAGGCACCAGACGAATCAATGATTTATCAAAAAAATCTTAACTTTAGAATCAATAGATTTCTAAATCTGTTCGTGAGAAAGGGCCAAGAAACTTTGATTTCCGTTTCAACAACCATGATCATACGAGTCACGCATGTGACTTCACATTGGCCAACAGATTGTCAATATTTCAATAGTAATATATAGTAATATTCCTATATATATATAGGAATATTACTATATAAAAAATATATAAAAAAAAAAAATTATATCATTTTCAATTTGTATAATTTGTATATATATTATGTCTTTATTTATATGATATACTAATTATTGACTAATTATTCAACAAATTCGATTGATTGATACGAGTTGATTTTCTGTTACGATAGATGGGCGAAACAATAGCTAGCCCAATAGCTGCTTCCGCGGCCGCAATGGCTATAACAAAGATTGAGAAAATGTCTCCTTTTAATTGGCGACTATCAAATATATCTGAAAATGTTACGAGATTAATATTAACCGAATTTAGTATAAGCTCAAGACACATAAGTGCTCTAACCATGTTTCGACTTGTGATCAGTCCATAGATACCGATAGAAAATAAATAGACGCTCAGAAAAAGTACATATTCGAACATCATCGACTAACTCCTCATCAACAATCTCGATTCATTTCAATATGAACAACAATTCAACCAATTTGGTTGACTAGAATCGAGCAATTACAGAAAAAAGAGGGTATTAGCAGTAAATTAAACTAAATTTCCTTTTTCATTTGATTTAGAATTTCTAATAATTTTGTTAATTCTAAGTATTTATTATTGACGAGCCATAGTAATGGCACCTATTAAAGAAACTAAAAGAATTATAGAAATAAGTTCAAACGGAAGATAAAAATCTGTTGATAAATGAATTCCTATTTGTTGAACGTTACTTATAAGGTCCTGTTCTAGAATCTGGTTTTTTCTTGTAGTCCAAATAATTCCGTACCAGGACGTATCTAAGATAGTAGTAATTAGTGAAAAAAGAATACTTGTACAAACCAGTGAAGTGATCCCATCTCCTACAGTCCAAAGATAGGAATCGTTGGAATATTCTGAACCATTCATGAACATAACAGCAAATATGATTAAGACATTTATGGCTCCCACATAAATAAGGAGTTGTGCGGCAGCTACAAAATAGGAGTTCGATGGAATATAGAATAAAGATATACAAACAAGAACCAATCCCAACGAAAAGGCAGAATAAATTGGATTGGTAAATAATACTACTCCTAGACTTCCTAATATAAGAAATGATCCCAGAAATACTACAAGTATATCGTGTATTGGTCCAGGTAAATCCATTATGTATAACAGATAAATAAGTCGAAATATTTCATGACCTTACTAAATAGTCCAGGAAAAATAAGGGTGTTACCCTTATTTTTTTTCTTTATATGATAGGTTCCTAATTGAATTAAATCTTAATATGGATTAATGTAGATATAGATAAAGTTATTAAAGTTATTGGCCAATCCTACTTTTTTATCTGAAAGAAAAAAGAAAAGATTGGAATTTTCTATTTCGAAATCATCACGAAAACATATTCTTGGTTTAAATCAAAGAGTAATTCTCAACAATCAATAGTTATTATTTATAGTTATTATTTGTAGTTTCTGAGCAATCAAAATAAAAGAGGCTTGGACCCTTTATAGCAAAAAAAAATCTTAGTAATCGGTAATCGTTCTTGAATCAAGGGGTTTATCTTTGTCTATTTTGATTTGGGTCGAATTCATAACTGTTTGAATTGTGTAATCTCCAATTATTGACATTGGCAACCGACCCAATGCAATTTGATTATAATTCAATTCGTGGCGATCATAAGTAGAAAGTTCATACTCTTCAGTCATCGATAAACAGTTTGTTGGACAATACTCGACGCAGTTACCACAAAATATACAGACCCCAAAATCAATACTATAATTAAGCAATTGTTTCTTTTTAATAGATTTTTCAAATCTCCAATCAACAACGGGTAGATCTATGGGACATACACGAACACATACTTCACAAGCAATACATTTATCAAATTCAAAGTGTATTCGACCTCGGAAACGCTCTGATGTGATCGATTTTTCATAAGGATATTGAATAGTTACAGGTAAACGATTTGTATGGGATAAGGTAATTATGAAACTTTGACCAATGTACCTTGCAGCTCGTATTGTTTGTTGACCATAATTTATGAACCCGGTCACCATAGGGAACATATTGTGGATCTCCGTGAATAAATTGATGTTTCTTTCTCTTGTTTAAGATTGGTTATGAATCTAAAATATCGTTATTCTCTTCTTTTATTTATATTATTTATAGTGAAACAAGTTGGGAAGAAGTTGTCAATAATAGATTACCCAGGGAAATAGGTAACAGAAATTTCCATCCAAGATTTAATAGCTGATCCATTCTCATCCTCGGTAAAGTCCATCTTGCTGTGATAGGAATGAACAGAAACAAATAAGCTTTAACTAATGTAATAAATATACCAATTGTCATTCCAAAGACTCCGGCCATTTTATTTATTCCGAAAAGTTCAGGAATAGATATGTACGGAATAGAGACATTCCACCCACCTAAGTAAAGAACTGTTATAAATAATGAAGAAACTAATAAATTTAGGTAAGAAGCAAGGTAAAATAAAGCGTATTTGATACCTGAATATTCTGTTTGATAACCTGCTACTAATTCCTCCTCTGCTTCTGGTAAATCAAAGGGTAATCTCTCACATTCTGCTAGAGAAGAAATTAGAAAAACTACAAACCCTATAGGCTGACGCCACAGATTCCACCCCCAAAAACCGTATTTTGACTGTGCCTCAACTATATCAACTGTACTTAAACTGTTAGATAATCATAGTCGATAATAACATCACTGTTCATATCGCTATTTCAAAACCGTACATGAGACCTCAGTTTCATACGGCTCCTCTACGGCCACAAATAAATGTAAGGACTTGTTTGGTAGTATCGTCATCTTTATTTATATAGTAAATATACACCGGGAGTCCCAAATTAGACCAATGAAATTCCGTCTGCTAGAATAAAAAGGCGCTTCTGAATTGATCTTATCCATTAGAATTTCAATTTATCTTTGTTTGGTAATAACTTAATCCTTTAATAAAATACTCGTTATATCAATAAATATGTTCTATCAATAACTATAACTATAAAGAATTAGAACGAATTGGGCATTAATTCCAAATTTTATTTATGATAAGAATTCTATATGTATAGATTATAGATATGGATGGGGAAAAGAAATAAAAAAGATCTTTATTTTTTATTTCTTATTTATTCATTTTATTTTTTTTGCATCCCATTTCTTTTGTTCCTGTTCTTCTTTCTCAGAGGAAGGGGTACTCTGAAAAAAAAAAGAAATATAAATAAAGGATTAATTCGTTTTTGATAGTCATTTCTTTAATCAGTGAATAAGAGCATACTCTAGATCGGAATCGTGGGGAAGTACTGCTTGGTCATTTCTACCAACTTAAAGTCCTCATTATGATTCGTTTTATCCAAAGTTTTATGCAAAAATACCTTTTTTTGATACCTTACATTATCTCCATTACTAATCTTTTGTGTACCTTGGTGTTCCTAACTGTCCACTGATTTTTGATTGATCCCCGGTATGGTAATACATATAAGACAGTAGTAGAAACCCCATACGGTCGATCTTTTGTACCCGCTTCAAGATATGATAATTAGTCAAAGAATCTTAATCTTGGGGTAAACAGTTTACACTGCTTGTGTTTATTATTCTTGTACATAGGGAATGAGATTTTACCTTCTTACTGCAAATTTATAAGCAGTTTTATTTTACTCATATAACTATCTAGTTTAACTCATCGACCCTAATGATGAATAAAAAATGAAAATATCCATTCAATATATTCAACCTCTTTACTTTATTTCTAGCGAGGAGGGAAAATAATCATGTTCCAACGAATCACACGTAGAGATATTGATAACACACATAGAGTTAATGGTATTTCATAGCTAATAGATTGAGCAGCAGCCCTTAGACCACCTGAAAAGGAATATTTATTGTTCGATCCATATCCTGACATAAGAAGTCCAATAGGAGCAATACTTGAAATGGAGATCCATAAAAAAACACCTATACTGAGATCGGCTAAAACAAGGCGAGACCCAAAAGGGATTACTAAATAACTTAGTAGAACTGATATGACCACTATAGATGGCCCCACGCTAAACAAACGAATATCTCCTCTAGATGGGAGGAGGTCCTCTTTAAAAAGTAATTTGGTCCCATCTGCTAGAGCTTGAAGAATTCCTAATGGGCCGGCATATTCAGGCCCAATACGTTGTTGTATTACTGCGGATATTTCTCTTTCTAACCACACAATTACTAGTACCCCTATAGTGATTCCCAATATAAGGGTGAAAATAGGAACAAAGATCCATATCAGTCCATAGACTTCTTTTAAGGATTCCGATCTAGAAAAAGAATTGATAGCTTGTACTTCTACTTCTGTCGTATCAATTATCATTTCAACGATCAACTTCTCCCATAATGATATCGATACTACCTAGTATCGTCATGATATCAGCCAATTTCATTCTTTTAACTAGTTGAGGGAGAATTTGCAAATTGATGAAACCCGGCGGACGAATTTTCCACCTCCAGGGGAAAACACTACTGTCTCCTATCAAAAAAATTCCTAATTCTCCTTTTGGGGCTTCTACTCTTACATAAAGTTCTTGTTTCGACAATTCAAAATTGGGTGAAAGTTTTTTAGTAATAAATCTATATTCAAAATTAGTCCATTCGGAATTTTTTGCTCTATCAAAGCGTCGGACTTCTAAATTTTCATAGGGCCCCCCAGGAATTCCTTCTAGAGCTTGTTGAATAATTTTTATAGATTCCTTCATTTCACCGATTCGTACTAAATAACGAGCTAGTGAATCTCCTTCTTTTTGCCATTGGACTTCCCAATCAAATTTATTGTAACATTCATAACGATCAACTTTACGAAGATCCCATTGGATTCCAGAAGCTCGTAACATCGGTCCTGATAAACCCCAATTTATTGCTTCCTCTCCACCAATAATGCCCACTCCCTCAACCCGTTCCAAAAAAATAGGATTCCGCGTAATAAGCTTTTGATATTCAACAATTCCTGTTAAAAAATAATCGCAGAAATCTAAACATTTATCTATCCATCCATAAGGTAGATCAGCAGCGACTCCCCCAATACGGAAATAATTATGCATCATTCGCATACCCGTAGCAGCTTCAAATAGATCATATAACAATTCCCTTTCTCTGAAAATATAGAAAAAGGGGGTTTGTGCACCGATATCCGCCATAAAAGGTCCAAGCCATAACAAATGAGAAGCTATACGACTCAATTCCAACATAATTACTCTAATGTAACTGGCTCTTTTAGGTACTTGAACACTTTCCAATCGTTCTGGTGCATTTACTGTTATTGCCTCTGTGAACATAGTGGCTAAATAATCCCACCGTGTTACATAAGGCAAATATTGTATAATTGTTCGATTTTCCGCTATTTTTTCCATCCCTCTGTGTAAATAACCCAATATGGGTTCACAGTCAATAACATCTTCACCATCGAGAGTAACGATTAGTCGAAGAACACCATGCATTGATGGGTGGTGAGGGCCCATGTTAACTATCATGAGATCTTTTCTTGTAGCCGGTAAAGTCATATCTTTTCTTCCTTAATTCATTATTCCATGAATTTATCAAAATGAGATTCATCAAAATGAAAAATCTAATAACTACTATTAACTAATAACTAAAGAAAAAAATGCAAACCAATCTTAAAATTAACGGGTTTTTGATTCCCGAATACCCAACTGACTAATTAATTTCTTATAACGTACTCTATTTTTCTTTGACAAATAATCCAGCAGACGTTGACGTTTTCCCAGAATTTTTCGTAGACCCCTTTGCGATAAAAAATCTCTTTTATGTAATTCCAAATGTAAAGTGAGTCTCCGTATCTTATCGGTGAAACTGAATACTTGAAATTCAACAGATCCGCAGTTTTTTTCTTTTTCTTGTCGAATAGCCGAGATGAATGAATTTTTGACCATAAAAAACAATTTTTTTCTTTTCCGTGGATTTTACCGATCAGGAAAAATAATAATTATTATTATACCAGTTATTTGAATCTAGTACACAAAAAATTTAGATTTCTTCATATACACTACTTTATTCATTCTTATTTTATTTAAATTAAATTTATTCTATCCAAATCAAATTGCAAATTTGATTTGGATAGAATAGAAGGGGATGATACATTTATGCATTCACAAACACGAAAGAGAATTCTTTTTTTACCTAACTAAAAAAAAGATTCTATCGATTTCTTCCTAGATCCAATTGATACGTAATTTAATCGGTATCGTGTACCAGAATGTAATATAGCGTATGTGTATATATTTCGGTTTTCTCTACTGAATATGTCATGCGATAGGTATATAGGAAATATTTACTATTAACTAATTTTGAATCGCGGATACATATGTATTCTTGACATACTGAAATGACTGCCGTTATTGGTATCAAACCAATAACGATTCATACAAGCTAAATCTTCTAATCGATAATTGGGCCAAAGAAATAATTTGAATTTAATGAATTTATCTGTTTCCGTATTAAGATGCTTTTCCTCGTTCAAAAATTGTCCACTGTTTTTTATGTTGTTTTGATTGCAAAATATTGGATTTCTATCCACAACATTCCAATTCTGGTTCCGGTAATTGAAACAAATTAGAATTCTCAATTCTCTACGACGTCTGGGAGATAGAATATTTTCAGGAACAAGGAAATAATAATCATTTTTGCTTCTATTCACAAGCATATTGCTGTCTTGTGCAACGGATCCATCAAGATTCTTTTTATCAACATATCTATTTTTTATTATGCATTTTCCATTAGTTTGGTGCTTATTCTTATCAACCAATGAAATACTTATGGTTTGGTATATAATATATTTTCCATCCCTTTTCATAGATAGACGAATTGGCTCGATAATAAATATTCCCCTTTTTATCAATTCTGTAAGAGTTAGGTCTTTCTGAATCAACATTGCATCCAGACGCATCTCTCCTTTTTGAATTGAGGATATAGCAATTTCCCTTGGATCTATCAGTCTAAGTAGAAGACAATATACCTGGATATTACTAATCATTCTTTGATTCAAGGGATCATCCCATCTTAATTGAAAAAGAAAATAATTTTTCAAGAAAAAATTCAGTTCTGCTTCTTTCTTGCTCTTGTATTGTTTTTTCTTTCTATCCTTTTTAATGTTTGTTCCTGTGTAATCTTCTTCAACATCTTTCTTTTTGTTTTGTTTTCGTAGATCTGATACAAGATCCCCTTGGCCTTGTTGTTCATTTTTTTTTTTATTTACGTCGATCTTTTCACTTTGACTAATATTTGCATTTCTATGAAAATGAAAAATAAGTAATTTGATTGGTATGATCCACGGTTTAATCTTATACGTATCAAAAAGTGGCACAAATTCTGGGAAAAACCAGGGTTCTAGATTTGATATGGTACGATATAACCTTTCTTGATTCATTCCCATCCAATCAAAAAAGTATTTTTTTTGAGAATTTTGAGTTTCCGTTTTAGCATTCTTATGAATCTTGGCATCGATATACGTATTGGTCGAGGTTTCAATATCGATATTATTTCTAAGACAAAAATGGAGAATTCTATAATCAAAAAATTTTCTATCCAGATTTTTGTTCGTATCAATAATAGATCCTTTTTCTAGATAATCACTAATAGCTATACTTATCAATCCATAAAATGATTCGGATTCCAGTGTATTTAAATTATATGTAATTTTTTTGTCCTTTACTTGTAACGTTGATCCATAAATATATGAGTCCCTATTATCCCCATAATTTATATATTTATATGATAAAAGATCATATCCATAATGTTTTTTCCATTTTTCTTTTTGACTCATCAACGAATCCACTGCATAGTCATTTTGTTTCATGTAATTAATTAATTGGTCTTTTTTATATAAATCCAATTTCATTGAGTCTTTCTTTTGAATCGTACGACATTGATTGACTCTATTTTGCCATTTTTTCGATACTAAGTGGGCCCACTTGGTCTGAGATAAATTGTATTGATAATGACCCCGTAACCAAATTTTCCATTTATTCATCCCATACTTATGAATTTTTTTATGCCTTGGTTTGGAATTTAATATTCCTTGTGTCGTACAATAATTCTTGATTATATCCCTAAGAAAAGGATGGGTGCCGTGATATTGAAGTACAGATCTCAAATGATAATTGTTAAGTAATTGATTTTGTGATAATTTGTAAAATACATATGCTTGAGACAAAGAAGATAAGTCACAATAAATATTAGAATTTTTATTACTAATATTAGTATTAGAAAACCACTTTTTTATAGTCGAAATAAAGTTCATTGTATTTTGATTTGGTTTCTCAACCCCTTCTTGGCCTGTTTCGTCGTTGTAAATGGATTTATTGATAATTTTTTTTGTTGATTCAAAGAAAAGTTGTGCATTGGTCCTTGGAATCTTAATAATACATAGTAATATATCCATGTATGTTTTTTCAATGAAGGATTTCATAAAATAATGCGATTTACGTATTAATCGGATATTTTTTCTTTTGAATATTTGCCAAATATCCTTTTGTGATTCCGATCTTTTATTTTTATCATCACAAGTTAGAACTATTTTTTTCTTGTCTTTTGTAATTCCTTTTATTTGAGCCTTAATTGTGATTATCTTATTAGCAAGATCCTTCATTTTTGTTTCTATGAGTGAAGAATTTTTATTTACACAATTCGTGGATCGAATTTGAATTATCGATTCTTGGATAATATTATTATTTATATTGGAGTCTTTTCTGTTTTCATTTGTTTCATATACTTTCACCTTTCTCAATTTCAATAAGAAAATGGGGTTTACTTTTTCAAGTTCTTTCATTATTAGGTTTCTAACTAGAACTATTTTGGTGACCCATCTTGTTTTTTCTTTTGAAATCTTTAAAAACAATTTGATTCTTTCTTTGAAAGCCCTTATAACTTGAAAAAAATGCTTTTTCACTTTTATTATTTTTTTTTCGAGTTCTTGAAAAATGGGTTCAAAAAAAGAAGGTCGTTTTCGGGGAGACCCAAAAGGCAGTTCTGCTTCCCTTCCCCAGACTGTTAAAAAACAAAAATTGTCTTTTTTCTCTTTTTTACTCATTTTCTGATCTCTATGATGAGATCGTATTTTAGATCTTCGCCAAGGTTTCAGACAGAAAGGAAATAGAATCTTTATCTGAATACCATCTGTTAACCAGTTTTGAGGAAATTCTGTTTCTGATAATTGAACACCATTATAGGTACATTTAACATGTATTTCTCTATTCCATTCCTTCAAATCCTCGTCCCACTCGGGGAATTGCAATAATAACATACGACCAATATTTTTAGCTATTATCAATAAGGGTAATATAACGTATTTTCTAAGAAAAGATTGGGTTACTAACATTAAACCTCTTATTGCTTGAGTAAATAGAAGGGTATCCCAAGTTTCTGATATTGCTATTCGTTCATTTTCCTCTTCTTTCTCTTCATTTGTTTTCTCTTTTGTTTCTTCCTCCTCAAAATAAGAAATTTGCAATTCTGGGTTTCCCCCTACCCAATTCCTAAAAATGAGATTAATCATTTCAGAGATATCAAAAAATGAAAAACAAAATGTTTTGTCTATTCGATCCAAAAAAAGTGGAGAATGCACGTTTGCTTGAAACATTTCCCAAATAATTGTTTTACGTCTTTGAGCACGCATGGATCCTTTGATTATACCCCGTCGAAAATCTGATTGTTGTGAGTAACGTATCAAAGCCACTTCCTCTTCTTCATCACTAGTGCTAATATAATTATTATTACCACTGGAATTAGTATTCTGATCATCAGTATAAATTACCACACGCTTGCCTTTTCTTGAACGAATTTCAGAATCCTCCGTCGATTCTTCTTCATTTTCTTCTTCCTCTTCTTCCGCATCGTCTGTCAATTTGTATGACCATTGAGAAATCCTTTTACTGATTTCTTCCATTCCAATAGATTTCTTTCTAATTGTTGTTAGATCGTTTGGATCAGTTGTAATTACATCGAATACAAATTTCAAAGGTTTTGCTTGA